AAAAATGGAAGATGGAAGCACGATAATTTCCTGAAAATTCCCTATAGGCATTATAGACCGATAAGATACCCGATTAGATAATATCTGTGTAACAATTTATGTTCTAGGCTTTACATATACTGATAATTGCTGTTATAATTGAAATGGAAAAGGATTTTTTTTCTTGAAAAATAAGATTTGTTATGTCTCAATTTGGAAAAAACCATTTTTCTTTTAAATTCAAATTCAAGAATCGTTCATGAATTAATAGTTAATGGTTCCGATTTGTCTTGAATTTGAGCTTTTTTTGACTGAAAGTGCACGTTTGTTTTTTCAATAGAAAAAGGGGGGAAGGGTCTCTTTTAAGAATGGGATTAAGGAAAACAGAATTGAAGATACAAACAAATAAAAAAAAAAGAAGTTTCGAACCCCCTTTTTTGTTTTTTTGGGGGGGATATTCTCATATATTTATTTTGTATCATTTTGGCGGCATGGCCGAGCGGTAAGGCGGGGGACTGCAAATCCTTTTTCCCCAGTTCAAATCCGGGTGTCGCCTGATCGACAAAATTGCTTATTCCGTTTTATTGATATAAAACTTTACAATTTTTTTTCCAGCAGAAGCAGGCGGGGGAAAAGGACTCTTGAGACTTGCTTGATTCATCTGCTGGTTTTTTTCTTTAAAATGCTATAAATCCTTGTGTCTCGTATTCAAGAAAGATTCTAGTAGTGAAAAGGAATCGGTAAACCTTGATATGATAGTTCTTCCACTCCACTACTAATGTAATGTCCATCTACTGACCGGGTCTTGAATTAGATTGGATAGGGATAGATCGGACAGAGAATTGAATTCCATTTTTAGTTGGGGGAAGGGGCGGAATAAACTTTGTATACGGACTCATGAAAGTATATGAGCGCTCCGGCATTTATTCAATATTAGTTAGATTGAATAACTAATTGGCTTTCTTTTTTTTTATTTGATTATCATTTTGATTATTTTTTATTTTAATTTCTATTTTCAATTTTGATTTTTATTTAATTATTTTATTTATATTTAATAATTTTTGTATTTAATATAATTATATATAAATATATAAATTTATAAAAAAGAATTCTTTCTTTTCGGCAACCCCTAGTGAAAGAATTGAATTGTGAAAGAGGCTGTCTTCCGATTGTTTTACAGAGGCAATCGGGAGACGGTAAGGATTAGATCAAATGGAAATAAGAGTATGCGAAGTGATCCATCTTGGTTCTATATATATTTTACTTAATGAAATGGAGGGCAACAAAATAAACCATGGGTCTTATTATTCCTACCCGTTAGTAACATTCATTCCCTTAATACTTCCAAGGGTGTCTCCGGATATTTTGTTTGTGCTTAATGTTTTCTGATTATACTAGAAATCATATAAGAACTTGTTAGATGTTATAATTTGATTTATTGGATTCTTTCGTCAATGATGTTAGGCCAGAATCCCTTTTTGACTCTGTGCTAGTGATTCCACTATACTATTATTAGTGAACAATACTATAATAATTAGTGAACAATAACAATAATGAAATAATTCCTTCATATTGATAGAGATAGGAGACAGAATTTACATGGATATAGTAAGTCTCGCTTGGGCTGCTTTAATGGTAGTCTTTACATTTTCCCTTTCCCTCGTAGTATGGGGCAGAAGTGGACTCTAAAGGTACTACTAATTGAGTTGAGGGAAAAAACGAAAATCAAACTGTATCAATTGTTTTATATTTATAAATGGGTTCTGAAATTGTTTTCATTTTTCTATTTAATTCATTAATTCCATTTCGAAATGGAATTCAAAAATATCTGCATTTCGGAATTCTAGTGTATTCGAGTGGAGTAATGTATTCTATGGATAATATAGAAATAGAAAATACTCTTTCAATTAAACAAATATTTGAATTATTCCCATGTTCGTATTTTTAAAGTCAAGGGAATACAAATAATAGGAAATTTCTTCCAACCGAATTCTTTCTAAAATTTCGATTTCGATGAACTGGCTCTTACCAAAGTTATATATGGACAATGAGGAACCGCGGAACCCGTTTTTTTATTAGTTATTAAGCGGATACACACGTTCTATAGGAAACAAGATAGACATAGTAGTTGTCTAAGGAGATACTACACATAATAAGATATTGCCATTGCCTTAGGCGAGTCACATATTAGGTGCTTACCTCTTGTTTTATTATTTGGTTTATTATTTTTGTTTCGAAATTGGATTTATGCTTTCATTTCATATCATTGTTCAAATGATAAAAATCGTTTTCCTAATCTTTTCGAAATAGGAAAAAGTTTCCCATAGAACCCCTAGATCATCTGTCAACTATTTAATCAATTACGGAATGCTAAAAAGATTATTTGATTTTTTTTAATATGATACCGGGATTGGTCTTGAAAATCATCAGAAATAAAAAAATTCGAATCGGAAGAATAAGAGTTGCCTTTTGATTATTTCAGATTGATTGGAACCAATACAAATCAACTAGATGAAACAAA